TCGATCTAAGTATGGAGGTCAGAATAAATACAATAATGATGAATGGAAAAAAGCAAAAATCCTTTAGCTAGATAAGGGGCGGATGTAGCCAAGTGGATCAAGGCTGTGGATTGTGAATCCACCACGCGCGGGTTCAATTCCCGTCGTTCGCCCATCACATTATTTCCAATTCCAAAGATTCGATTTTCCATATTCCTATTTACTTACGGCGACGAAGAATCAAACTATCACTATATCTTTTCTTTTTCCTACTTCTACCAAAGATGAGAAATTTCGAATGGATTTCAAACGAGAACTTCTTCTTAGATAAATCAACGATATAAAAAGGGGGATACAGCGTTCAATATCAGTCCTATATCTTTCACACTCAAATCTTCCATACTTAGAAGATCCTCTATACTCTTATTCAAAAGGTCCAATAATGTCTTTATATTGGCCTTCTTGAGACACTTATACGTAAAAGGAGGCAATTCTAATTGCTGAATCCCAATCAAAGCCCAATCTTTTTTGTTTGTTTTTAGAGAACCCAATTTGGCTTTAAATAGTAAAAAAAGGGGACTAGAAAACCTACTTGGATTTGGATTTTTTTTGCGATTAGGGCCCTCTTCCTGCGCTTGTGGAAGAGGAAGAAAAAGAGCAATCAAACTACGAGAAGCCTGAAAAATGGCTTCCTTTGGAGTCAAACTTCCATTCGTCCACACCTCTAAAATGAGTATCTCTGTTATTTCATCCCCATTTTCAAAACGAAATAGCGAATAAGTCGCATTCTCAATTGGGCTGAAATAAGGATATAGTGTGTAGCCGCTATCAGGACATAGTTTATTGCTCTCATCTTCTGAGAAATCCCTTTCGGGTTGGGAATTATATCCGCGATCTCTCTTGATTTTGAATTCCATAACCAAATTGATGGGTTTGATCACGCTAGCTATGTATTGTGTGGTGTCAACGACTGCCATGGAAGGAGGTAAGATGATATCCTGAGCAGTTACGCATCTGGGCCCTTTGAGGCAAATCGATGCCTCTCGAACTCCATCGAGATGATTTCGAAATACAATAGCCTTCAAATTTTGTAAGATTTCGTATATCGATTCTTGCACACCTTCTATCGTAGCAGATCCTTTTGGCACATTCCTAAATTGGACGCGTGTGATACGTGTTCCTTCTATTTCTCCAAGTAAAGCCCTTAGCATAGCAGTACCGATGGGCTCCCCTTGACCCGCCATAAGCGGGGACAGAACGAGTCGCCCATAAATCAGACGAGCACCATCCACTCTTTCCTCAAAGTGGCACTTTGGTTTGAAATCATTTTTTTTTTTTGCTTCCATGGGCCCTCCTGGAAAATCAAATAAAATCAAAAAGAGTACAGAAAATCTTAAAATATTTTAAAGTATTAAGAGGGGCGGTCCCCCCTTTCCATCGAAACAAAAGAAATGGTTATTGATATAGTACAAAAAAAGCAAGAAACAACTAAATTAACCAAATTTCCCTGATGTTGAGGCAATCAAGAAAGCTGCATAAGTGAATATATAACCCACGGAAATTCTATCTAAAATAAAAGCATTTTGCTGATTTCTTTATTGCCATATCCAATTTATTGAATTGATACACCATTAAATCGATATTATTTACCAAAACAAAATGTAACACAGCATATGCACACATCCTTCGGTTCGAAGATTTCACGGGATATAGATATGATTTAGGAAATAGACTATTAAGTAATTCAAAATTGTGGATACATATGTATCCTTGACATACTGAAACGACTGCCATTATTGGTATCAAACCAATAGCGATTCATACAAGCTAAATCTTCTAATCGGTAATTGGGCCAAAGAAAGAATTTGTATTTACTGAATTTCTTGGCATCTGTATTAAGATGCTTGTCTTGATTTACAAATTGTCCAGAGTTTCTTATTTTGTTTTCATTACAAAATAAGGTATTTCTATCTGTAATATTCCTATTACGAGAATTGAAACACATTAAAATTCTCAATTCTCTACGAGGTCTAGGAGATAGAATATTTTCAGGAATAAGAAAATCATAAGAATTTCTGTCTCCAGTCACAACCATATTGCCATATCGCTTAGTTTGGTGCTTATTTTTCTCGGCCAATGAGATACTTATAATTTGATATATAATAGCTCTTCCAGCTATTACCCCACCCCCCTTTTGAGATAGAGCAAATGGTTCGATATCCAATTGTCCGTCTCTTATCAATTCTGGCAATAGTATATTTTTAGCCATCTTCATTAGACGTAGACTTATCTTTCCCGTTTTAATGAAGGACATAGCAATTAGTGTAAATTCTATTGGATCGTCCCGTTTAAGTAAGAGAGCGGATAGTAAGCCATACTCTTTAAAAAGAGTTCTCAGCACCATTTTGATTTTTTTATTCGTATTCCTTGATACACAACTACTATCATAGTTTTTCCACTGATAAAGAAGACCACCCCTTTTTCTCAGGAACAAATCGCATGCTGCTTCCTTGAGCGTTTCCTTTACGTCTTGCTTTCTCGTTCTTTTTTTTTTTAATGTGGCTTCTTTTTCCGTTTCACCTCTTTTTCTCATTAATTCCGGGTAATACTGTTTTTGTAGGTCCCTTTTCAGTCTTCGATACATTGAATACTTTATTACGTCTTTGGTTAGGTCTCTTTGTTTGACCAAGGTCCCACTTGTCCCTTTTAGTTTTATCTTTTGTGGAAGAATAGGTCGCTTTAGATCTTCTATCCTTTTTTTTTCTTCTTTTGTAAATCTTCTATAAAATTCCATTTTATGAAAAACCAAATCAGTAATAAGTTTTCTGATTGGTACAATCCATGGCTTAATCTTATATGCATCAAAAAGTAGCACAAATTCTGGGAAGAACCAAGATTCGATATTGGATTTTGATATAGTACCATAAACCCCTTCTTGATGCATTTCCAATTGATTCATTTCCACTTGATTCATTTTCACTTGATTCATTCCCATCCAATTAAAAAGGTGTTCTTTTCCTTTTTTTGGCTTGCTTTCCTTTCCATTGGATGGCTCGCTTTCTTTTCCATTTTTTGGCTTGCTTTCCTTTCCATTGGATGGCTCGCTTTCTTTTCCATTTTTTGGCTTTCTTCTTTTTTGAATTGGAATATAAAAACTAGCTTCTTGTTTCCATTTTTTTTCTATCTTTTTTGCAGCCTTCCTATTTTTAGGGCCGATATGCGTATTGGTCCAGGCTTCAATATAGCTATTTTTGCGATCAATATTGATATCTTGAGAAAAATGGAGAATTCGACGACAATCAAAATATTTTCTATCTAAATTTTGACGCATATCCCCTTCTTCTAGATAATCACTCAGAGCTATACTTACCAATCCATAAAATGATTCTGATTTCACTGTATTGAAATTAGACGGAATTTTGCGACCCACGTTTACTTGTAATCTTGACCCATAAATAGCTAAGTCCTTCCTATCATCATAATTCATATATTCATGTGATAAAAGATCATATTTGTAGTTTTTTTGCAATTTTGTTGCTTGTTTCTTTATCAATGAATCCCCTTCTTCATTCAAGTAATGAATTAATGGGTCTTTTTCCTTTTTATATGAATCCGATGTAATTGAGTCTTTCTTTTGCATTCTACAACGTTGATTGATTTTCTTTCGCCATTTTTTCGCTATTAATTGGGACCATTTGGTCTGAGATAAATTGTATTGATAATGACCCTTTAACCAGTTTTTCCATTCAATTATTCTAGACTTAGGGATTTTCTTATGCCTTGATTTCCAATCAAATATCCCTCGTGTCATACAATAATCCTTGATTTTCTCCTTAATAAATGGATAGGCCCCCTCATATTGAAGTAGAGATCTCAAGTGATACTTATTAAGTAATGGGCTTTGTGATAATTTGTAAAATACATATGCTTGGGACAAGGAAGATGAGTCATAAAAGATTTTGGAATTCTTTCGAATATTGGGATTCGAAAACCACTTTCTTTTAGTGTCAAAAAAGTTCATTGTATTTTTATCTCTTTCATCAATTCCCTCTTGATTTACTTCATCCTTGTAAATTGATGTATTGATCATTTTCTTTTTTGATTCAAGAAAAAATAGTGAATTGATGATCTTGGGAACCTTCATTATCCATAGCAAAATCTTGATGTATATCTTTTCAATGAACGATTTCATAAAATTAGGCGATTTACGTATTAATCGTATAATTTTTCTTTGGAATATCTTCCAAATATCTTTCTTTGATTCCGATCTTTGACCATCACAAGTTAGAACTATTTCTTTCTTGTCTTTTGTGATTTGTTCTATTTTTTTCTTGATTGTGATTGTTCTATCAGAAAAATCTTTCATTTGTTTTTCGATTTCTATGAGTGAATTATTTTTCCAATTCATGCATCCGATTTCCGTGGTCGATTCGTGCAAAATCTTATTATTTTTTTGGAAATATTTTCCATTTTCCGTCGGTTCATCTACTTTTCCCTTTCTCAATTTAAATAAGAAATCTTGCTTTTCACCTTCTTTCATTCTTTTTATTTTTTCTTGGAAACCCTTTATAAGTGGAAACTTTTCCGCCGCTTTTCTCATTTTTTTTTTCAGTTCTTCATAAATAGGTTTAAAAAAGGAAGGTCGTTTTATGATAGGCCCAAAAGGACGTTTTGATTGCGTTCCAAAGAGTGTTAAAAAACAAGGATCGTCTTTCACCGAATCAAGATCAGATTTAGCTTCTCGCCAAGGTTTCAGGTGGAAAGGAAATCGAATCTTTATCTGAATACCCTCGTCTAACCAATCTGCGGGCCAATCTTCTTCTGGTACTTGAATACCAAGAAGGGTACATCTAATATGTATTTCTCTCTTCCAATCCCTCCAATCCTCATCCCATTCGGGCTTTTGGAAAAATAGCATACGGCCAATATTTTTAGCTATTATCAATGAAGGTAATACAATCTGTTTTCTAAGAAAAGCAAAAATGACTAACAGCACACTTCTTGATCTTTGAGCATCACTATTCATTAATAAATTTAAAGGCATCTCCTCTATTGAGATTGCTGTTTGATCGCGCATGACTATGAACAAGTCGAAGTTTGTTTTCTCTTCTTGCTCCTTTATTTTCTCTTCTTGCTCCTTTATTTTCTCTTCTTCCTTTGTCTTTTCCAAATCTGAAATTTGCCATTTTTCTTTTCTCCTTACCAAATTCCTAAAAAAACTAAGAAAAAGATTGCTCATAGCAAGGATATCATCAAAAAGAGAAAACAAAACATTTTTTGTGTGTACTCGATCCACAAAAAGAGGAGAACGCGCACGTGCTTGAAATATTTTCCAAGCAGCAACTGCTTTACGTCTTTGAGCGCGTATCATGGATCCTTTGATGTTCGCCCGACAAAAATCAGGTTTTCGGTAGTACTGGATATACTCCACACGCCTTTCCTCTCCTTCATCACTCCTTTCCTCTCCTTCATCACTCTTTTCCTCTCCTTCATCACTCTTTGCGGTCTTCTTTGTAGTCTTTTTAGTATTAGTGTCAGTAGTAATAGAATCGTCATCGTCATGACCATCCTCATCGTCATCGTCCTTTTCTTTAGTATCTTTAGTATAACGATGAAGTACTACTCCTATGCCTCTTCTTGAACGAATCTCCGCTTCTCTATCTTTATCAGCTTCTTCCTGATTTCGTGGCAGGAATAGTCGCGCCTCAGTGACCCATTCGTATAACCATCGAGAAATCTCTTTACGGATTTCTTCTCTTTCATTAGGGACTTCCATTTCCTCTATTTTATTAAGGATTTTGTCTCTTTCATTAGGGCCTTCCATTTCCTCTATTTCATTAAGGATTGTCTCTAGATTCTCTTGTTCAGGAGTACTTCTCTCTTGGAATTGGATAATCTTTTCAAGATTTATCATTATTTTTCGATAATGATCATTTGGATCAATCCTAATTGCATCTAATTGAAAAATAAAAGCTTCCCTTTTAGCTTTGGAATAACGTTCTCTGTACCATTTGTGCATAGTGCGCATACTCGCAATATAGAAAGGGTTTAGGTTTGCGATTTGAGTAATCGAATTCATCAATGATTCCCTATCGAGCTCAAGTCGATTCTTTTGATGTTCCAATTCTCGGGGATAATTAGAATTAATAGAAAGCAGTGAATAAATACTATTTACCCAAGATGTGTTTATCCCCATTTTCGCCTTTTGATTAGGGAAGAGCGAATTTCTCATACGATAAGGGTATACGAGACTCTTTCCTTTTTCACTTCTATTTTGATATTGATACTTTCTTATTCGTCCTCGAGCTGGCCCGCTTAATAGAGGGTCTATTCTTTTGATAAAATAGTCTTTTTCATTTTCATCATCACAAAATCGGATCCTTTTTTCGAGTATATCTGGAAGAAGAAATCCTTTCTCGAGAGCTTTTGTTCGACTTATCAATTCATTGCTTAAGTTGTTTTTTTTTTGTTCATTTTGATAAACCCAATCCTCATATTGGTCCTCATGGGATAATTTATTTGTCCCGCACAAAGACATTTTTTGTTCTATCATTTCCGAAAAAGTTGATAAACTAGGTGGATATGTAAAAGATATTCTTTGTTTTCCATCACTTGGACATGTATAAAAGAAATATTGTGACATTGCATTTCGTATAGCTACACCATATTCGGAGCGAGGCATTTTTAAATATCGGCATGGATGACTACTCCATAGTTTATAATCGAATAGAAAGGTAACGACAGGTTCTTTAAAACAGAAATCCGTCTTTTCATTTTGCTCTTCATTCCCAAATTCCCCATTCTCTTGATAGGTAGAAACTTCGTAAACTGGGCTTTCCTTGTGAAATTCATCCTTTGTTTTTTCCTCTCCATTCACTCGGATTTCTTCCCTTTTATCTATTGTGTCCGTATCCTCCTCCTCTTCCGAACAAGGGGAAGGGCCTTCTTCCTCATCTTCTTCGCATTCGATTTCAGAGATTGTGGTGCGCCATTTCGGAGTGAAAATAGGCGACGGCATTCTGCCTAAATGGTAGGCACAGGGGATAAAGAAGAGACTAGTAAACATTATAGTCATATACTCTCTCCATTTGAACAAAAAGTACCTTTTTTTTCGAGGATTTAGCCGTATCCCGATTTCTTGTATCCAGAATAATACCAATCTAGCCCATTTCATGAATAAAATATAACCTATTAACCAACCAACAAAACTACTTGTTACAAATAACATCTTGTTTTTGCATCGAAACATATAAATGTTGACTAATCTGGCTAAGGTTGCACTTGGCAAAATGAAATGGTTGAATAATGGAAAGACGAAATTATTCAGGAATACACATTGAACGCTGAGATTCCGCATGGCATTTCTGGGAGTAGATCCATAATATAAAAGGATTTCGTCTTCGCCTTTGTTCGAGAACAAATGAAACAAAAGATAGGGTAGAACTAGGACAGTTATTGTATGAGGTCGATTCAATGCTAAATGCAGAGGCGCATAATAGATCGATACGAACATCATGAGCTGTCCCATAAGAAAACCAGTTATTGCTGATACCTCCTTCTCGGTTCCTTCTTCCATAACCCGATCTCGGAGAGACAAGAGATAAGAGGATCTTATAGAGAATGTTGTAAGAAATCCATAATAGAATCCGACTAGAACGACCGAATTACTTATCCGCGTGCATAAGGCTAGAAAATGGCCTCGTAAAAAAAAGTGTTTCATAAGGTTCCCCCCTTGACTATAAACTATTAATTGAGTGACTATAAACTATTAATTGAGTCCAATGCATCTTTCTACGCTAATTATATGATGCTCCTCTAAGAGGTGGAATAGAATAACCCGGTTGCTGCGTAATGATCATACGTCTGTAATGCATTGTATGTCCCATAATAGGTCCCATTCTTCTACCCTTTCTGGGTAGTCGATGACTATTCAACGCTATTATCTTGACACCAAAGAAGAGTTCGACCCAATGCTTTATTTCTGTCCTACTTGATCCTGATTCGACATTAGAAGTATATTGATTCCAATAACCGAAGACCTTTTTCTGTAACTACTGCATATTTCCATAAATCCATTTTATTAATGGATTTCCATAAATCCATTTTATTAATGTATCCATAAGAATTCTAGCTCTTACTGTTCATATGCTACGCTAGTAGTATAGCATACCAATTCGTTATGTATGGATGATGAGATTCCATTGATAGAGAGCCGATTCCAATTGACTTATTGAACCATTGACGTGCATCCAGCAGGAATTGAACCTACGAATTTGCCAATTATGAGTTGGGCGCTTTAACCACTCAGCCATGGATGCTTAACAGGAATCATCATATAATAATATCATATAATAATATAGGAGCACTATTTCAGTTGCAAGATGCATTTTGCATTCTACTCAATTAATAGTTTATAGTCAAGGGAGGAACCCTATGAAACACTTTTTTTTACGAGGCCATTTTCTAGACAGTAACCATCAGGAAGAGTACGGGAAGCATCGGGAAGAGTTGATGAGAAGACCCAAATACAAATTCTGGATCTTCGAATTAAGAGAGGTATTGAGAGAGATCAAGAATTCTCACTATTTATTAGATTCATGGAAAAAATGCAATTCAGTGGGATCTTTCACTCATATTTTTTTCCACCAAGAACGTCTGTTAAAGTTTTTTGATCCCAGAATTTTCGAGATGCTATTTTCACGCGACTCACAGGGTTCAACAAGCAATCGCACTACCATTTTGCAACGTTTTCTCCTTTTTCTACGTTTTTGGAAAGTCTCTGGCTTACGAATAAGAATAAGAAGCATCCCACTTTCACGTGATTCACAGGGTTCAGCAAGCAATCGAAATTTCGCGATCAATGGTGTAATACTGCTGATCAAGGGTGCCGTCCTGCTTGTAGTAGCGGTCCTTCTATACCGTATGAACAATCGTACGAGATATGGTGCCGTCCTGCTTGTAGTAGCGGTCCTTCTATCTCGTATGAACAATCGAAAGGGCTATGGTGCCGTCCTGCTTGTAGTAGCGGTCCTTCTATCTCGTATGAACAATCGAAAGATGGTCGAAAGAAAAAATCTCTATTTGAGGGGGCTTCTCCCTATACCTATGAATTCGATTGGACCCAGAAATGAGACATTGGAAGAATCTTTTTGGTCTTCCAATATCAATAGGTTGATTGTTTCGCTACTGTATCTTCCAAAAGGGAAAAGGATTTCGGAGAGTTGCTTCATGGATCCGCAAGAGATTACTTGGGTTCTCCCAATAAAGAAAAAGTGTATCATGCCGAGTTCGCGGTGGTGGAGGAACCGGATCGGAAAAAAGAGGGATTTGAGTTCTAAGATATCTAATGAAACCATAACTGGAATTGAGATCTCATTCAAAGAGAAAGATTGCAAATATTCGGACTTTCTGTTTTTATCCTATATGAATGATCCGACACGCAAGGACCATGATTGGGAATTGTTTGATCGTCTTTCTCCGAGGAAGAAGCGAACCATAATCAACTTGAATTCGGGACAGCTATTCGAAATCTTAGGGAAAGACTTGATTTGTTATGTCATGCCTGCTTTTTGCGAAAAAAGACCAATTGAGGGGAGGGGCTTCTTCAAACAACAAGGAGCTGAGGCAACTATTCAATCAAACTATCTCTTCTCGAGAAATAAGTGGGGTATTTCTTTGCAAAATTGTGCTCAATTTCAAATATGGCAATTTCGACAAGATCTCTTCGTTAGTTGGGGGAAGAAATCGGATTTTTTGAGAAAGGTATCGAGAGAGAATTGGATTTGGTTAGATAATGTGTGGTTGGGAAACAGGGATCGGTTTTTTAGCAGGGTACGGAATGTGTTGTCAAATATTCAATATGATTCCACAAGATCTATTTCCGTTCAAGTAAGGGATTCTAGCCAATGGAAAGGATCTTCTGATCAATCCATAGATCATTTCGATTCCATTCGAAAGGAGGATTCCGAATATCACACATGGATCGATCAAACAGAGATTAAGCAACTAAAAGGAGGATCGATTCTTGGGGATCCTTCTTTTCTTCAAACGGAAGGTGAGAAGCGGATGAATAATCATCCGCTTCCGGAAGAAATCGAAGAATTTCTTGGAAATCCTACAAGATCAATTCATTCTTTTTTCTCTGACAGATGGTCCGAACTTTATCTGGGTTCGAATCCTACTGAGAGGTCCACTAGAGATCAGAAATTTTGTAAGAAAAAACAAGATGTTTCTTTTGTCCCTTACAGACGATTGGAAAATAAGGAAATGGTTGATATATTCAAGATAATTTGGTATTTACAAAAAACCGTCTCAATTCATCCTATTTCATCAGATCCGGGATGTGATAGGGTTCCGAAGGATAAATCGGATATGGACAGTTCCAATAAGATTGCATTCTGGAACAAAAATCGATTTTTGGAATCAGAAGAGAGATTTCAAGAAAAGGCAGATCTATTCACTCTATCAATAACCGAGCCGGATCTGGTGTATGTAGCGCTCGATGGATTACGTATAGCGCTTGATGGATTAGGTCTAGTGCCCGATCGATTACGTGTAGTGCCCGATCGATTACGTGTAGCGCTCGATGGATTAGGTCTAGTGCCCGATCGATTACGTGTAGCGCTCGATGGATTAGGTCTAGTGCCCGATCGATTACGTGTAGCGCTCGATGGGTTAGGGTTAGGTCTAGTGCTCGATCGATTACGTGTAGTGCTCGATCGATTACGTGTAGTGCTCGATCGATTACGTGTAGTGCTCGATCGATTACGTGTAGCGCTCGATGAATTACGTGTAGCGCTCGATGAATTATGTGTAGCGCTCGATGGATTACGTATTCGTCGTAAGGCGGGTGTGATTATTAATTGGTTCGACGAACGACAAGTCTTGAAAGGCTTACTTCGTCCCCTTTTGTCCGAGTCACTTCTCCTTTTGTCCGAGTCACTTCTCCTTTTGTCCGAGTCACTTCGCCTTTTGAAAAAGCTATTTCTCTTTTTGTCCAAGTCTTTCTCTGTGAATATGGGGAATATCCCCATGCATAGGTCCGAGATCCACATCTCTGAATTGAAAGGCCCGAATGATCAACTCTGCAATCCTTTGTTAGAATCAATAGGTCTTCAAATCCTTCATTTGCCAAAATTGAAACCCTTCTTATTGGACGATCATGATACTTCCCCAAGACCGGAATTCTTGATCAATGGAGTAAGAATATTACCATTTTTGTTCAAAAGGATACCAAAGTGGATGATTGACTCATTCCATACTAGAAAGAATCGCAGGAAATCCTTTGATAACACGGATTCCTATTTCTCAATGATATCCCATGATCGAGACAACTGGCTGAATCCCGTGAAACCATTTCATAGGAGTTCATTGATATCTTCTTTTTATAAAGCAAATCGACTTCGATTCTGGAATGATCCACATCACCTCTGGTTCTATTGTCACAAAGGATTCCCTTTTTATAACAAGGGATTCCCCTTTTATGTGGAAAAGACCCCTCTCCATAATTATGATCTTACGTATGGACAATTCCTTAATAGCTTCTTCATTCGCAACAAAATAGTTTCTTTTTGGGTCGGTAAAAAAAAGCCTATTTTGGGAGGGGGAGAGACTATTTCACCAATCGAGTCACAGGTATCTGACATATTCAAACCTAACGATTTTCCACAAAGTGGTGAGGAGGCGTATAACTTGTACAAATCTTTCCATTTGCCAATTCGATCCGATCCATTCGTTCGTAGAGCTATTTACTCGATCGCAGACATTTCTGCAACACCTCTAACAGAGGAAGAAATAGTCAATTTGGAAAGAACTTATTGGCAGCCTCTTTCCGATATGAATCTATCTGATTCAGAAGGGAAGAACTTGCATCAGCATCTCCGTTTCAATTCAAACTTTATTCACACTCCATGTTCTGAGAAATTGTTGGAGAAATATTTACCATTCGGAAAGAGGAAAAAACGGGGTCTTTGTCGAAAGAGAGAGAAATACAAGGGGCAGATGGATAGAACCTTTCCATTTCAACGAGCTTTTTCAAATCTCTCAAAAAGGAATCTGTTCCAACTATATATCCTGACGTTCCAACCATATATGGCTACGTTCCAAACATATATGCCATGGTTCTTTACTTCGACAGGGTGCAAATATCTCAAATTCACCCTTTTCGAAACTTTTTCAAAGATACGAAGGAGCAGTCAACAATTGGTATCCATTTTGCAGGATATTATGCAAAATGGATTAGATATATCATGGCCAATTCCTCAGAATCAGAAGATACAACGGACTCTGACTCTGATAAGTGAGATTTCGAGGAAGTGTTTACAGAATCTTCTTCTGTCCGAAGAAAGGATTCATCGAAAAAATGAGTCACCCGTTGTATTGATATGGGCATCAACAAATGTTTGGGAGTTCCTCTATTCAATCCTTTTCCTTCTTCTTGTTGCTGGATATTTTGTTCATAGCCATCTTTTCTTCGTTTCTCGAGCCTCTAGGGAGTTGCAGACAGACTTAGGAAAGATCAAGTCTTTGATGATTCCATCATACATGATTGAGTTGCGAAAACTTCTGGATAGGTATCCTACATCTGAACGGAATTCCTTCTGGTTAAAGAATCTCTTTCTAGTTGCTCTGGGACAATTAGGAGATTCTCTGGAAGAAATATGGGGTTCCGCTTTTGGGTTCAAATCAATACGTTCTAAGAAGAAATCTTGGAATAGCAATCTCACCGATCTCATAAGTATCATACCAAATCCCATCAATCGAATCACTTTTTCGATAAATACGAGACATCTAAGTCGTACAAGTAAAGAGATCTATTCATTCATAAGAAAAAGAAAAAGGGTGAGCGGTGATTGGATTGATGATCAAATCGAATCCTGGGCCGCGAACAGTTATTTGATTGATGATGAAGACAGAGAATTCTTGGTTCAGTTCTCCACCTTAAGGAGAGAAAAAAGGATTGATCAAATCCTATTGCGTCTGACTCATAGTGATCCTTTATCAAAGAATGAGTCTGGTTATCAAATGATTGAACAACCAGGATCAATTTACTTACGATACTTAATTGACATTCACAATAAGGATCTAATAAATTATGAGTTTAATAGATCCTGTTTAGCGGAAAGACGGGTATTCCTTGCTCATTATCAGACAATCACTTATTCCTCGTGTGGGGCTAATCGTTTTCATTCCCCATCTCATGAAAAACCCTTTTCGCTCCGCTTAGTCCTATCCCCTTCTAGGGGTATTTTAGTGATAGGTTCTATAGGAACTGGACGATCCTATTTGGTCAAATACCTAGCGAGAAATTCCTATCTTCCTTTCATTACGGTATCTGCTGCGAACAAGTTCCTGAATTACCAAGATTTTGATTTGGATTTTGATGAGGATGATGATGATCTTATTTGGCATAGGCTTTGGGATTGGTTTATTAATCATCTTGATATGGACAATCTCCTTATTGATGATAAGGGCGATATTGATGATGACCGTGATTGGGATTGGGAGCTGCCGAATGCGCTAACTATGGATACGCCGATGCTGCCAGAAATAGACCGATGGGAGCTCACCCTTCAATTCAGCCTTGCAAAATCAATGTCTCCTTGCATAATATGGATTCCAAACATTCATGATCTGTATGCGCATGAGTCGAATTACTTATCTCTCGGTCTATTAGAGAACTCTCTCTCCAGGGATTGTGAAAGATGTTCTACTAGCAATAATCTTGTTATTGCTTCGACTCATATCCCACAAAAAGTGGATCCTTCTCTAATAGCTCCGAATAAATTAAATACATGCATTAAGATACGAAGGCTTCTTATTCCACAACAACGAAAGCACTTTTTCATTCTTTCATATACTAGGGGATTTCACTTGGAAAAGAAGATGTTCCATACTAAGGGACTCGGGTCCATAACCTTGGGTTCCAATGCACGAGATCTTGCAGCACTTATCAATGAGGTCCTATCCATTAGTATTACACAGAAGAAAGCAATTATAGAAACAAATACAATTAGATCAGCTCTTCATAGACAAACTTGGGATTTGCGAGCCCATGTAAGATCGGTTCCGGATCATGGGATCCTTTTCTATCAGATAGGAAGGGCTGTTGCACAAAATGTACTTCTAAGTAATTGCCCCATAGATCCTATATCTGTCTATATGAAGCAGAAATTGTGTATGGAAGGGGATTCTTATTTGTACAAATGGTACCTCAAACTTGGAACGAGCATGAAGAAATTAACGATACTTCTTTATCTTTTGAGTTGTTCTGCCGGATGGGTCGCTCAAGATCTTTGGTCTTCCTCCGGATCCGATGAAAAAAATGGGATCACTTCTTATGGATTTGCTGAGAATGATTCTGATCTAGTCCATGGCCTATTAGATCTAGTTCATGGCCTATTAGAAGTAGAAGGTGCTCTGGTGGGATCCTCACGGACAGAAAAAGATTGGAGTCAGTTTGATAATAATCGAGTGCCATTATTTCTTCGGTCCGGACCAAGGAATCCGTTAGATATGATGCAAAAGGGATTTCTATATGCAAATTTAGATGAAAATGACGAATCGGAGTTTGAAGAAGAGGAAGAAGAGGAAGAAGACGTCGACTCGCAAGAGGAAGAAGACGTCGACCCGCAAGAGATAGTGGACGATCTATTCAATCACATAGTTTGGGCTCCTAGAATATGGCGCCCTTGGGAGAATCTATTGGATTGGATCGAAGGGCCCGAGGAATTGGGATTTCCCTATTGGGCCGGGTCATTTCGGGGCATTTATCATAAGGAGGATGAGCTTCCAGAGAAAGAAGAGGATGAGCTTCCAGTTTACGAAGATTCTGATCTTTCTACCTATCAAGAGAATGGGGAATTTGGGAAAGAAGAGGATGAGCTTCCAGTTTACGAAGATTCTGATCTTTCTACCTATCAAGAGAATGGGGAATTTGGGAAAGAAGAGGATGAGCCTCCAGTTTACGAAGATTCTGATCTTTCTACCTATCAAGAGAATGGGGAATTTGGGAAAGAAGAG